ATGCTCCTTTAGGTTCCTTAAATTCTGTAGGGGGCGTAGCTACTGAGATCAATGCAGTCAATTATGTCTCTCCAAGAAGTTGGTTATCTACCTCTCATTTTGTTCTAGGATTCTTCCTATTCGTGGGTCATTTATGGCACGCGGGAAGGGCTCGGGCAGCGGCAGCGGGATTTGAAAAAGGAATTGATCGTGATTTTGAACCTGTTCTTTCCATGACTCCTCTTAACTAACGTAGTAGTTAAAATAGGAAAATCAAAATGGGTTCATATTAAAAAGTCTTCTTTGTTTCTTTCAATTCAATCTCATTTTTTCTGGCTCGGCTATACTATCCAGCCGAGCCATTCTCCTTTATTTATGATGCTAAGAAGTAAAAAAAGCCAATAAAGAAAAAAATATATTCATCCAACAAAAGGAGAGAGAGGGATTCGAACCCTCGATAGTTATTTTTTATGAACTATACCGGTTTTCAAGACCGGAGCCATCAACCACTCGGCCATCTCTCCGAAAGATAATTTCTATTTTATTTTTTTTTCGCCAAATAGAACATAGCCCTATGAGTTAATACGATCACTATGTAGAGAAAGATATAGTATAGGGTGTTACTTTCTTTATAGGCCTATCAATCTGTCTATATAAATAAATTAGCTACACGATCTAGTATACCCATTTGTGAAGTCAAAAAGAACCTTTAACTTCATGTCCGAATAGAATAAAAGTGGTAAAAAGAAATTGGAACTCAGTCATCTCGAATCAACAGATTCATGATAAAATCCCTTTATTTATTAAAAATTTTTTAGTGGGTAAGAGGATTAAATGGTGTATATTCTTTTGTTAATAGCTTGGAGGATTAAAAACATGACTATTGCTTTCCAATTGGCTGTTTTTGCATTAATTATTACTTCATCAATCTTACTTATTAGTGTACCCGTTGTATTTGCGTCTCCTGATGGTTGGTCGAGTAACAAAAATGTTGTATTTTCTGGTACATCTTTATGGATTGGATTAGTCTTCTTGGTGGGTATCCTTAATTCTCTTATCTCTTGAATTCATTCGTTGCAGATCCAAAAATGAGATGACCCCTCCCATTCCATGAATTACACATTCAAATTCAATATAAGTCCATAAAATGCAAATAAAGAAAAAAATTAGAGGGGGGGTCGAACTTCTGGAACTTGAATGAAATATGAATAAAATATTAATAAATATCAATTTACTAAATATGAATATAGTAATAAATAACTAAAAAAAACTAATCAAAAATTGATATCAATATAGAATATAATATTTTATGGAAATAGAAAAATCATATATTCTTGAATATGGAATTCAATATTCAATATATAGATATAGAATAAATATATTATTAATATATAATATTAATATATATATTAATATATATTAATAGAATTGTTAATTGAATTGATTTGGTGGTAGAATTTTATGAAATGACCCCAACCCCAAACCAAAGAGTGTATCTCGTCTAGCTTTGAACAAATATTCTCCATAAAGTTCTTATCAAGAAGGCAAAAAAATGCGGATATAGTCGAATGGTAAAATTTCTCCTTGCCAAGGAGAAGACGCGGGTTCGATTCCCGCTATCCGCCCAAATATAAATGGATTCAAAAAGATAAAAGATTCGGTATAGTTGACCGGGAAATACCGTAATTTTTTCCTCGCGTCCCAAAAGAGAAGTATTAATTAATGACTAGTTAATAGAATCAAACTTACATTTCTTGAAAAAAAAATGTTGCGGAGACAGGATTTGAACCCGTGACCTCAAGGTTATGAGCCTTGCGAGCTACCAAACTGCTCTACCCCGCGATGAAACAAAAAACTTGGACTAAACTCTAATAAACAAAGAAGAATTGAATGTGCCCCTATTCCATATCTGTACAAATAGAATAGCCTATTTAGACAGAATGGTAAAGGGGCCTCATCGATCATAGAAAAAAATAGAAAAATTAAGGGATACTTAAATCCTTACCAGCTTGATCTTGTTGCCCCTGGCAACAAACATGCATGAACCATTTCCCGAAGGATGTGTCCAGATAGTCCAAAGTCTCGATAGTTAGCTCTCGGTCTTCCGGTCGAAAAGCAACGTCGATGAAGACGTGTAGGTGCACTATTACGCGGTGGGGATTGTAATTTTCCATGAATTTTCCATTTCTCACTTAGCGACGGAATCTGACTTATTTCCTTTTTTGAGGATCGACGAATCAAATGATATTTTTTTTCCAATTTTTGCCTCTTCTTCTCCCTATAAATCAAACTTTTCTTTGCCATAATGCTTCAGTTCCTCTTATTATCAATGATAATGATACAAATCGGATCCTAGATGTAGAAATAAATATAAGAGTGCATATCTATTTTTTTTATTAAAAAAAATATGCGGATAGAATACATAAATAATTAACCAAATTTGCCCGATGTGGAGGCAATCAAGAAAGCCGCATAAGTGAATATATAACCTACAGAAAAGTGAGCTAATCCAACCAATCTT